AAAGAATGAATTTGTATCTTTTTTCATCATTTAAATTTAATTAGAATTGAATTCTGAAAAAAAAAAAGCAAAGACAACCTAAACAAAACAGAACTTTCTTTATTATGCTTCGGTGGCATACCAATTCATTACGAAATCATATTGATAGCCTCTACTCGTGTCCTAGCTCGTCTGAGAGCTAGATTTGCCTCAATTGTTTGTCTCTTTCCTTCTGCTTTCCTCAAATTAGCTTCTGCTATTTCAAGAGTTTGCTGAGCTTCTTGTGGATCAATGTTACTACCCTTCTCAGCATCATTTACTAAAACTGTGATCTCATTATTTCCTATTCGAGCAAAACCGCCCATCAGAGCCATCGTTAACCATTGGTCGTTAAGTCGTATTCTCAATATACCTATATCTACAGCAGTGGCAATAGGGGCGTGGTTTGGTAATACGCCGATTTGTCCACTATTAGTAGATAAAATAATTTCTTTGACTTCGGAATCCCAAACAATTCGATTCGGAGTCAGTATACAAAGATTTAAGGTCATTTCTTCAATTTGTTCTCCATTTCTAAGTTCATAGCTTTCGTGGTAGCTTCATCGATGTTACCTACCAAATAAAAGGCCTGCTCGGGAAGCCCGTCTAATTCTCCAGAAAGGATCAATTGAAACCCTCTAATTGTTTCTGCTAGACCAACATATTTTCCTGGTGAACCTGTAAATACTTCGGCAACGAAAAAAGGTTGTGATAAGAAACGCTCAATTTTTCGTGCTCTTGCTACGGTTAAACGATCTTCTTCGGATAATTCGTCTAACCCAAGGATAGCTATAATGTCCTGAAGTTCTTTGTAACGTTGTAAAGTTTGCTTAACTCTTTGCGCAGTTTTATAATGTTCCTCGCCAACGATTCGGGGTTGAAGCATGGTTGACGTGGAATCTAACGGATCTACTGCCGGATAGATACCTTTGGCGGCTAATGCTCTTGATAGTACAGTAGTTGCATCTAAATGTGCAAATGTTGTGGCAGGGGCGGGATCAGTCAAATCGTCTGCAGGTACATAAACTGCTTGAATTGAAGTTATGGACCCTTGTTTAGTAGAAGTAATTCTTTCTTGTAAAGAGCCCATTTCTGTACTAAGAGTAGGTTGATAACCCACAGCTGAAGGCATTCTACCTAATAAGGCAGATACTTCAGATCCTGCTTGGACGAAACGGAAAATATTGTCAATAAATAGAAGTACGTCTTGTTTATTAACATCTCGAAAATATTCCGCCATAGTTAGGGCAGTCAAACCAACTCTCATACGAGCTCCGGGCGGTTCATTCATTTGCCCGTAGACTAGAGCTACTTTTGATTCTGCAATATTTTCTTCATTAATAACTCCAGATTCTTTCATTTCCATGTAAAGATCATTTCCTTCACGAGTACGTTCCCCTACGCCACCAAATACAGATACACCTCCATGAGCTTTTGCAATATTGTTTATTAATTCCATAATGAGTACGGTTTTACCCACCCCAGCTCCCCCAAAGAGTCCTATTTTTCCTCCACGGCGGTAGGGCGCTAAAAGGTCTACCACTTTAATTCCTGTTTCAAAAATAGATAATTTTGTATCTAACTGTATAAAGGCGGGGGCGGATCTATGAATAGGAGATGTTGTTCGAGTATCTACAGGACCTAAATTATCAACGGGCTCCCCAAGTACATTAAAAATTCGTCCGAGAGTTGCTCCGCCCACTGGAACACTTAAAGGAGTCCCTGTATCAACCACTTCCATTCCTCGAGTTAGGCCATCTGTAGCACTCATAGCTACAGCCCTAACTCGATTATTTCCTAATAATTGTTGTACCTCACAGGTTACATTAATCGGTTGACCGGCAGTATCTCGGCCCTTAACGACCAGAGCGTTGTAAATATTAGGCATCTTGCCTGGTGGAAAAGCTACATCCAGTACTGGACCAATGATTTGAGCGACACGCCCCAGGTTCTTTTTTTCAAGTGTGGAAACCCCAGGACTAGAAGTAGTAGGATTGATTCTCATAATTTAAAAATAATAAAGTCAAATAAAAAAAATAAGATTATATCTTTTGGTTTTGCGAAAAAAAAAACAAAAAAATGTCCGATAACAGGTGGATCGGTTAATTCACTGAGAAATGGGAGTTAGCACTTGATTTTGTTGGGATCATACAACCGAATCCAATTCAATTGTTTATTTAGTCCTTCCTTTTTCTATTTTTTTTGATTCAATTTCAATGAGTGAATTCAACCAATCTATTTTCAAAATATCAAGTCAATGAACAAACATTTGTCGAAAGTTTTTTTTGTCTATCATTATATAAAATCCCATCTATATTATCGACATAATTCGAACCTGAACTCGAAACTCGATTGAATTTAGGGTTCATTTTTTAATTTCTATCACATCGGCCCTTATTTTTTATTTAGCATATTGATTTACGTCTAGCCTATTCTTTTTTTCGTATTTATACCCTTTCGTCTATGAATTCCGCAGATTTTC